AAAACAAATAAGAAATAGAAAAAAAACTGTAATGAGATAATAAAGAAATAATTGGATATGCGTAAAGATCTAATCTGCTTTTCAGCCAAAACAAAACAAGAGAAGTCTTGTTTTGTTATTTTCCTAAGTTATAAGTTGAAATGAGTTTAAGAAGTTCTATTTGTTCAATTATACCCGGAAAATAAAACAAGGAATAAGAATCTTTGGAAAAAAAAAAGAAAAAATCATGATCCCGATACAAGACGACACAAGAAAAGGATTTTCTTGTGTCGTCTTGTATCGAATCGACTTGTATCGATTCGAATAGACGATTAGAAAGACTAAGAATAAAAGAATAAGAATACTTTCTATAAATAGAAATAAATAGAAATCTTTTTTAATTTCCTTTTTCCCGTCCTTGCCTTGTATTCTATTCCTTTGTATTTGTATACTTATTTTCTACCATTAGTAATGGTATACAAGTAATAAGTTTCAGACATCCCGCAAAATAAAAAAAGAGTAAAAGAGTCTAAAAAAAACAAAGAAAAGACTTATAGAATTTTTTGAATCATATATCAGTCTATCAATCAACAAGAATTTGGCACTTTTACCAACTTTATTTTAAGGAATCTCTAGATCTAGAAATTCATTTCGTACAACTGAACCTTTTCAAACTGTTTCTTTTTCAGAACCAAAAAGATTTGTGCCAAAATCACAGATGCCAAGAAGAACAGAAGGCCTTGGACTCGTAATGGATCTTGAAGCACTATTTCTGTGTCTCCCTGACCAAAACCTCCTACATTTGGATTACTTGTTAATGGTTGATCAAGCTTGATGGATTCACCTTCTGAAACAAGAAGTTCTGGTCCTGGAGGTATAATATCAACCACTTGACGTCCTTCTGATGCATCAACTATGGTTATTTCATATCCCCTTTTTTCTTTACGTGCTATTCTACTTACTATACCAGCAGATGTAGCATTATAAACTGTATTGTTACTCTTGCTACCATCAGGATAAATCTGACCCCTTCCTCTGTTCCCACCTACATATATGGGATATTTTAAGAAATGAACGTCTTTTTTCGTAGCAGGGTCGGGGGAAAGAATAGGAAAGACGATTTCACTATATTTCTGACCGGGAACAGGACCTATCACAAGAATATTTCTTTTATTAGGACGATAAAACTGAAAAGAAAGATTGCCCATCTTTTCTTTCATTTCGGGAGAAATACGATCGGGTGGGGCTAATTCGAATCCCTCGGGTAAAATAAGAACAGCTCCTACATTCAAAGCCCCTTTTTTACCATTAGCAAGAACTTGTTTCAGTTGCATATCATAAGGAATTCGAACAACTGCTTCAAATACAGTATCAGGAAGTACAGCTTGCGGAACTTCAATATCCACGGGCTTATTAGCTAAATGGCAATTGGCACATACAATTCGACCAGTTGCTTCTCGTGGATTTTCATAAACCTGCTGCGCAAAAATGGGATATGCATTTGAAATAGATGCTCGAGTTATTACATATATCATGATTGATACATAAATGGATCGAGTCATCTGTTCTTTTACCCAAGAAAAAGTCTTTCTATTTTGCATGGTCCAATCATTGATCCCCGGAATTTTTACAATAAATTTGATAGGTAGCTAGTAGAATTCCCTATCCACAAGTTTGCCATTGTATTGATTATACTGAAAGAATTGTACTAGTAGAATATAGTATGAATACCTTGAATTCAAAAGGTAGAAGTATAAAGAATAAGTAAGATGAAAAATGATTTCTTTATACACAAAGAAAGGTTCTGATTTTATTGATATCAAAAGATCTAATGAATTATTCATTCATTGAATGATAAATTACTACAAGCGAAGGAGATACACGATTTAAAAAATGGAAGATCCAATATTTCACAATTGTATCTAGAATCACTGGAAAAGTGGAAACAAGACCAGATATAATCTGATCATTCTGAGCCAATCCAAAATCATTGTAGATCGAACCAATCATTAGTTCCCAACCATGGGTCGAGTGAAATCCGATCCATAAATCAGTAACTAAAAGAATTGAAAAAGCTTTGATTGTATCACTTAAGTTATAGAGAAATTCCTGAATCCAAGAATTTAAAATTAAAAGTTCTTCATTACCCAGAAAAAAATAACCACTTAGAATAGCGAAACAGATTAGATTTGTAGAGAAATGCAAAATGATATGGAAATGAGATTCATTTTGTCTTTGGACCAATTGTATTGTTTCCTTGTGCATTCCTATACGAAGCCTTTGCATATGTGTCTCCGAGTACTCCTTTATCATCTCGTCCAACAGGAATAGTTCTTCTAATTCCATAAATTTTTCTAGAACATTTTTCTCTTGAATATCATTCAAAGGGATTTCGGATTGCCTAGTATTCCACCAATTAATAACCCAAGTTTCTAGACATTTCTTAAATGAGAGAGAAACCCACCAGGGCAAAAAGATTATAGACACAAGATATGGGAGGGAAGCCAATGCTTTCTTTTTTTTCATTCTGTATCCGTGATGTGAATTGTTAATGAACCTGTTTCATTGGTCGATTCTATCTGAGATTTCTATGAAATACGAATTATATAACAAGAGCCTATAACTCTAACAAGAATAAGGTATCAAACCTATGAATCTTTTCCTATTTTTGTTTTTGTGTAAGAATTGATTCTTTGGATCTAGAATAGAACATACAAGAAAGGCTCTTTTCGAATAAAAAAAAAGTAAATATTCTTTCCATATTCCAGAGATCACAATTAGGAAAATTGTAACCAATTTCCCTTTCATTTATTCCTTTCAATGAAGACTCGAAAATCCATTTGAACTAACAAATAGAATTTGGATTTAAAGACGAACCCTACTGGATTCTTTAATTCTTTTATTTCCATTTCGAATTTGAAAGATTTCACTGTCTAACCGAAGCGCAGGGATAGGGTATCAATTCAAAGGCCTAAAAAGAGGAATTATTTTTTACGAAAACAAAAGACATGTTAGGATATTTGATGAATCTATACTTATTTACTTATTACTTATTAGACCTTTTACTAGTCTAAAGAGTGAAGCCAGACATCATGTGTATGCGTATACAAAATAGTTATTGTTCCATATACGTCTTCCCACTTTTGAGATGTATTAAGTTCCTTCTCTCATGCTGAGATTTATTCTTCAGTTCATTTCAAAAGACTTCAATGGGTACGCGCAAGAAATAGGCCAATTCGGCAGCTTTTTGTTCAATTTCTCGTGGAGTCAAATCCTCATCAGTACGGGTCAAGGGAATGGCTCCTTGACCCTTGATTTCCATATAAAGGACACGACGAGGAAAAAGGCCCTCTCTCACCTCCATTCTGATTGATTGGATATCTTTCAGAAAGAAACGAAGGAAGATGCGACGATTTCTTCCAGGAAATCCCCAACGAAAAAGGGACATTATCCCTTCTTTTCTATCGAATCGGTCATAACCACTACCTACATTCCATGAAATTGTGCACCACAAATAAGAACTAATGAATAGACCTGCGATCCCATAGAAAGACATCACGATCCCTTGTGGGAAAAAAAGGATTTGCTGAGACGGAAATACGGATATCAGATTTTTACCAAGATAACTGGAAGTTCCAACCACTAAGAATCCTAGTGAACCTAAAAAAAGGATACAGGCCCAGCAAAAATTACTTGTTTTTCGAGACCCCGTTATAAGTTCTATCCATATATGTTCTGATCGCCAGTTCATACTATACTAGATCCAGTTGCATTCGATTGGAATTGAGAGAATAACCCAAATGGATTTGACTTGACTTTTATTGCTTGATCCCGAAGTAACTTTCATCAACTAGCAGCATTCCGACAGGAACCATTAGGAAGAATTGGTTAGATACATTGAGTTTCTATTTCAAAAATTTTTCAAAAAAGATTTGCTGATCATTTTGAATTTCATCATTTAATGGATTAAGCTATAACCGCATATACATGCATTAATGCCGTATATTATGCATCGGTATACATAACAAAACAACTCTTTCATTTATTTTTGGAAAGGCCAAATATCATATATCCTACCATATTACATTAAAAAAAGTATCTGTATGATGATCCAGTGTTGAAATAAATTGATGAGATTTCATCATATTTAGACAATCTTATTTCTTTGGACATAAAGAGATAAAGAAGCCATTGCGATTGCCGGAAAGACTAGGCCCACTAAAGGAACAAAAATAGAGGGAAAGTTCAAATCTATCATAGAATGGGTACCTCAATTTCATATTTGTACCTATTATAAATTTTAATTATAAAGATATATTCTAATAAGTCTATCTATTCATTATTAATATTAATCTATTAAAAAGAAATTAGAAAGAATATTAAGATAATATTAATATGAAGTATTTAATAATCAATAACGAATGTAGAACTCAATGAAGTATGCCTATTCCTCTTTCGACACGAATATGTATGAGAATCCCCTTTCTTTAATAAATTGGATTCTTCTTCTCCCATCCTTATCTTCATCGTCTTTCTATCTTTACCTTTTAAAACACCTTTTTTGTTTTGAAAGGTAAAGATAGAAAAGAGTTTCTTATGAGTTTCCAATTTTAACCAATCTTATCCAACAAACAGGGATTCCTAGTGAAAAACCGGGGGTTCTCACTAAAGAAAAAGAACTTCTATATTCTTCTTATTTGTTATTTGAATATTTCTATTTTCTTTATTTGATTTTAGATTTATTTTTCTTTAGTATTTTCTTTTCATTTTTTCGATATATTTTTTTATCTCTTTTTCGTTGTTCTATTGTTCTATATATGAATAATATATGAATAATGAATATGTCAAAGAATATGTCAAAAGAACGGAAAAAATCATTTTTATTTCCCTAATTTCTCGGAAGGATAAAGAAATTTTTTTTTTAATCTTGGTTCAAGGGAAGGAAACCATGTAGCTGAAATAACTCATTCAGAACACCTTTTAAAGGATTACGTGGTACAATTGGGTCGAATAAGCCCTTA